GCAAAAGAACGTTCTCCCGTGCTTCCAGACATTCTGAGCTCCACAAATTTTTGTACATTCAAAACAAAAAAGGAATCGATTCCGTGAAAGATGGGATCAGTAAATGGAAAACTACTGATATTTCATCTTTGTGAGATCGTCAATTTTGTACCAAAGGTGTATTTCGAGTATACCGAATCAGTATAGCTATCCTTCCTCTGGCACAGCAACGCTGTCTCGATGGGTACCGAAATATAATTATTTTCTTATTTTTTTGTTCCTTGTCTATGCATAACTGTATGTTATTCAATAGATCAATAGAAAATTCCTCAAATTCCTTATAAGGTGTTTCCATTATTGGCTTCGTAATAGAAAGTAAAGATCTTGGAAAAGTATGAATCAATGGGTTCTAATAATTCATGAAAGATATTATCATATTCACACATTTCAATTATATGTGAAATCTATAAACCCTTTTTTTGGTTAAAAGTTTTTTTTGTTCGAATCTTTCATTTCATTTCAAGTAATTGGTTGGTCGTACAATAAATATACTATAAAAAATATAGTATAATAAATACAAAATACAAGAATAGATAATATTTAATGAAAGAAAGAGAACATAGTTGGAACAATCAATATTCGTGATGCAACAACGGTTGCATTAGATGCAAAACAAAGGTTCTTTCTTGACCGAACTACAAGTATGGAACTCCATGATATGGAAAGACAGAATATAGAACCTAAAAGGATAATGGAAGTTGTTCGTCTTTGAATCGAGTTGGACCCCCAAAAAGAAAAAAAATGAAAGTAAAGGTTTTATTTTTTTTGATAGATCGTTTCGATATATCGTAGGGCACTTTTTTTCTTCTCATTCGAGATATTATGGGCAATTAACCAACCTATTAATGTACTGAATCCAATGAGTTAAAAAAAAAGTAAAAGGGAATATCAGGTCGTTCGCCCCAAAATGGATTAGATCCTTTTTATTGAAAAAGAAAAGAAATGATCAAAATTGAAGTTCTTTTAAAATCCAATTTTTTTATTTTATTCCAAAATTACTTAAATATAATTTCATTTTTGAATGAAGTTACACGACACAGTTCTTATTACTATTACTTTACTCAACTCACGAATTGCACAATGAATCTCTGTCGATTCGGAATCACAGGACCGATCGATGTCACAGCTGATGAATCAAGAACTTTCAATTGAACTAAACTAATCCTGTCAATTGGTTTTTTCTTACCGTTACTGTTGTATCTGAGAAAATTGAAACTTAGGTAAATGTTTTATCAACATATGTAACAAAAGAACATATCTAATTTAGCTCTTTCATGCCTACTATAACTAGTTATTTCGGTTTTCTACTGGCTGCTTTAACTATAACCCCAGCTCTATTGATTGGTTTGAATAAGATACGACTTATTTGAAATGAATTGAATGAACAATTCATAAAAATGAATATTTCTCTGAGATTCCAGGTGTTCCATGGTTCCTTTCCACATCAATTGCCAATTCTTGGTTATTGAGATTCACGGATAATTCAGATTAATATTTAGGGATAGATCTTATCCATCTTTTTATCCCCTCAAAAAACCGAAATATGATTGAAGTTTTTCTATTTGGAATCGTCTTAGGTCTAATTCCTATTACTTTGGCAGGATTATTCGTAACTGCATATTTACAATACAGACGTGGTGATCAGTTAGACCTTTGATTGAGTAACATTTATTTTTTTTGATTGACCTCCTCCCTGCGGGAGGTCAAATTCAAGTTTCAATTAAAGTTTTTTTTGTTAAGTTTTTTTATTGTGATTCGACATAACATAAACGGAATCACGCTCTGCAGGATTTGAACCTACGACATCGGGTTTTGGAGACCCGCGTTCTACCGAACTGAACTAAGAGCGCTTTCTTATTACAGGAGATACGACTGTAGTGTAAAGAAAAGGGTTTTTTACCCCCAAACATATCTTGCATACGTATAGCATGCAAAAATGAAAGATTATGTCCAATTTCAATCGATCTTAATTAATCCCTCGTTACTGCCCATAAGAGAAGTAATAGGTAGGGATGACAGGATTTGAACCTGTGACATTTTGTACCCAAAACAAACGCGCTACCAAGCTGCGCTACATCCCTTTTTAAAGTTCTTGTACAGTGTCATTGTACAAAATCCCTGTCTTGTTTTCCACATTGTTATTTTCCCCTCTATCTATATACAATTTTCTTGTCATTTCTTCTTTTTGGTTTCATATAATAAAAGAATTTTATACATCTGAAACCTAACGTATAAAAAAAAATTAAAATTTATCTTATCGGCGTATCGTATAAAAAAAGAATAAAAATTTATCGGAAATGTTCAGGAAGAAGGGGTCATCTTTTTATTTTTTAGGGACAGGAAAATATCATCTATTGGTTCATTGTACATATCTATTTTAGTTAGGAATTCCGCGTAAAGTAAAAAAAAATACAAATGATCTTGAACTACAACATCTGACCATACATATATGTATTACAATAAAGAAGGAGGATTTTCAATGCGAGATATAAAAACATATCTCTCCGTGGCACCTGTGCTAACTACTCTATGGTTTGGGTCTTTAGCAGGTCTATTGATAGAAATTAATCGTTTATTCCCAGATGCCTTGTCATTCCCTTTTTTTTCATTCTAGTTATTAATATGCGAAGAAATGAAGAAAATTAGGGATACAATTCTACGTGACGTGACTAAAATTTAGCCCCTTCCTTTTTTTTTTTTCAGTTCTTTAGGATAGGAGGATAGGAAGGAAAGAAAAAGAAAAAGTGTATTGAACCTCGACAAAAATCTGGTGAATCTAAGATCGAATTTTGGGGAACAGAAATGGAAATGTGTATCCAGATCTAGGGCAGGATCCACGAAATCATAGCATAGAAAGAAGATACTTAAATGAAATATTGGGATTTAAGATAGGAATAATTGATAGTTAGAAAGAAATTGTATTACTTAATAATTACTTTATTATTTATTATTACTATTACTCTATTAATATTAATTGTAATTATATAATTACAACACATACAACACAACGAAATCTTTAGCTTTAGAAATGAAAATTGAATTTCAAGTTAGTAACTTCTATTGATTTTCTTATTGATTTTTTTGTTCTTTTATTCTTCTTCAGTTCGGGTCGAAAATAGAAGAAGTTAAGTCGATCCAAATCAAAATCAAAAGGGGGTTCATGGCCAAGGGTAAAGATGTCAGAGTCAGAGTTATTTTGGAATGTACCAGTTGTGTCCGAAATGGTGTCAATAAAGAATCGCCGGGTATTTCTAGATATATTACTCAAAAGAATCGACACAATACATCCAGTCGATTAGAATTGAGAAAATTTTGTCACTATTGTCACAAGCATACGATTCATGGGGAAATAAAGAAATAGATGGAACGGAACGTGTGCGCGATCTTTCCTTTCCAAGGAACAGGAAGAGGAAGAACTATACATATTTAAGTTAACATATTTAACTTAACTTAACATATATAACATATATAATATACATAATATATACAATACAAACCAAACCCGATTTAATTTTATATATATATACATACATATGATGTGTATTATATATGATATGTATAATATAAACGATGCGAATCAAAGCCTATTTCGGTCAGATCTGAAATGAATAAAGAAATAGAATTTTAGAGATAAGGAATAAACCATGGATAAATCCAAGCAACCTTTTCGTAAATACAAGCGATCCTTTCGTAGGCGTTTGTCCCCAATTGGATCGGGGGATCGAATCGATTATAGAAACATGAGTTTAATTAGTCGATTTATTAGTGAACAAGGAAAAATATTATCTAGACGGGTGAATAAATTGACCTTGAAACAACAACGATTAATTACTATTGCTATAAAACAAGCTCGTATTTTATCTTTGTTACCTTTTCTTAATAATGAGAAACAATTTGAGAGAGCCGAGTCGATCCCCAGAACTTCTGGCCCTAGAACCAGAAATAAATAAACATACTCCTCAATTGACTCAAAACTCCAATCGGAACTCAAGCTCAGATTGATGTTTTGTTCAAAAGGCCTAGAATCCCGATTTATTTCTTGTGTTATAAGAAATAAAAAATGGGGGAAGAAGAAATCTTTTTTTTTTATTGAAACATGTTCGTTCATTCCTATTACTTATACTTATCTTACTTAATTTTTTTTATTCTATCTTCCCGGAGTTCATTCTCCGGGGAATTCTGTTTCAATTTCAATCATTTCTGTATTATATTTTATAATATCATATCCTTTATTTGATAATCTTATTGGAAATCATGTAAAGACAATTCTTATTTGATATAGATATTTGCGCAAGTATTTTACGATTAAGAAGCAATTGCTTCTTGTACAGATTTGGTATTAATCTACTATAATTATAGAATACCTTATTCTCACGAATTACTGCATTTATTCGAGTGATCCACAAACTACGAAAATCCCTCTTTTGCCTGCCTCTATCTCGATGAGAGGAAACCAAAGCTCTCATTTTCTGTTGAGTAGTCGTTCGAGTAAGTCTTGAATGAGCCCCAATAAAGGTTGATGCAAATAAACGAATTTTTGTTCGACGTTTCCGAGCTGTATATCCTCGTCTAACTCTGGTCATTGAATCAAATTAAACCTTAATGAATAACTAATTGATTTCTCTTCTTTCAGTCATCCTTTACCCCCCGTCAATTAATAACAAAACGGATTATTCCGATATATATATAAAATATAAATTCCAATGGCTTTTGCTACTATGACTTTCCCCAACCACGATTTTTTATTCCTTCCAGGCATTTCACCTGGAAATAAGAAATTCTAACGATACCAAATAAAAAAAAATAGGGGGTTCCATCGTTTCTATGGTTACTTTTTTTTTTAAACGGTGAGGTCCTCTCTATACACCGGAGCCCCTTCTTTCATTTTATCAAATGTTATTGTTAACTTGTATAGTTCACACTCTTTGGCTCTACCCATCAATTATACAGTAATAGTTCTTTTCACAATAAGAGTTATTCATACAGTGACGGCATTTAATTATGAAAGTTGGCTAGGTAGCTGACCCTCTTAGTCCGTTCTTTCAAGAATAGGAGTATAACCTTTTTGCTTCTTATAATACCATTTCCTCCGCTTAATGGATAACCATTTGCTCCCAATGGAGAATTGCTTTTCATCTCAAATCTAGGTGATTGGATTTGCACCAATGTAAACCATAAATTCCAAACACAATATAGGTATATGATAGATCTTCTCTATCTATCCTATTCATTGGTACTGGTCATTGATACTGGAAAATTGTCTCATTTGTTAGAACTCATGATCTGAACGAGTCGCACATACACCCTAGTGCATGTTCCTCGACGCTGAGGGCATCCTCTAAGAGCGGGAGATTTCGTGACATTTCTTATTGGCTGTCTTGTGTTTCTAATAAGTTGTTTAATAGTTGGCATGTCGTATGTATATATAGAATAGAGAATAGAATTTATATAGGATTCTAGAACGGAATGGGTTGGTTTAGATCGATCTTAACCTGATGATTGATGATCATGAATTTTTTTTCTATTCAATATCAAATCGCAGAAAATTCGAATTATGGTTTGAAATGGATTTACATGAAATCCCTAGTATTTTAATTTTCGACCGCTACAAGATCAACAATGCCATGAACTTGGGCTTCTGTTGCTGACATAAAAACATCTCTTTCCATGTCTTCGGATACAACCCATAAAGGATTACCCGTTCTTTGTACATAAACCTTTGTGAGGGTTTCGCGAAGTTTCAGTAGTTCTTCCGCTTCCAGGATAAATTCGCCTGCTTGTGCTTCATAAAAAGAACTAGCAGGTTGGTGAATCATAACCCTGATGATATTGATATAACATCATGAACGGTTCTTCTATCTTGCATGATTGGGCTAAAGTAAGGGATAAAAAAAATATAAGAAAAAAAAATCGAATTGTACAACCGTACGGGCATCTTTTGTGCATACGGCTCTACAATGGAATTTACTTTTTCTTTTTCTTCTCTTCTATTCTATTCAAGAAAGAAATCTATTGAAGAAAGAAATAGAATCCATCCGATCCAGATCGTTGAATGATCCATTTACCACCCTTCCTTTCGTAGGAGTAAAAAAAATACTATGATGGTTCTGTTGCTTTATATATTTATTTTGTCTGTGATTTAGCAATACCAAAGTTCCTTTCTGATACGATCAAATAAGGAAAAAAATGATCTTTTTTTTTTTATTTTTGTACTTTTTCTTTCATAACATAAATATCAGAAAGAGAATTCTGGTGTGGAAAAGAATGGTTTGTGACGCTGAAATGTACCCCCGACACATAAGATCAAATCCGAAATGACCTCTGTTTCATACTACTATCTCGACATAAAATCTCATGTTATGAAAAAAACAATAATGGTTTGCTCATATCGAACTCGAAGTGCCATGCTATTATTACTTATTATTCATATTCAATATGGGAAGGCATAGTATTCCTTTTTTTTTTCAAATAAAAAAACTCATTGGCGCCAAGCGTGAGGGAATGCTAGACGTTTGGTAATTTCTCCTCCGACCAGAATGAAAGATCCCATTGAAGCGGCTAATCCCATGCATATTGTATGCACATTGGGTGGCACAAATTGCATAGTATCATAAATGGCTATTCCTGGTATTACCCATCCGCCGGGAGAGTTTATAAATAAATAAAGATCCCTAGTATCATCTTCTATACTGAGATATACCATGAGACCAACAAGTTGATTCGAGATCTCGCTATCAACTTCTTGGCCTAAAAAAAGTAATCTTTCTCGATAAAGTCGGTTGATTAGGACAAAATTGGTTCCCTTAGGAACCATACGTGCACCTTTGGATGCATACGGTTCAAAAAAAATTGCGAAAAAAAAGAATCAATGTGTCGATTCCAGTTCTATTTCTTTTTTTTTCTGTAACAGGTTTTTGTTTTTCTAATGAAGGGGGTTTTCTTCTTCTATTTTTCAAAAAACATAAGATGAGTTTTTGTTCCCTTACCTATAAAAAAAGAATTTACTGAACTTATTGAACTAACCTCTCATTGATGTATTGTTTCATCGAGATTCAAATCACGATGTCATTTTATTGTTCCTGAATGGGCCCTTTCAATTTTTTTAGGTTCATGTTTGTTCTACTCCGGGAAAAGATCTATCCGAATTCTATTTGTACATATAGGGCAAATGATCTCAGTACCACTTTTTTTTGTTACGACTTCTTTTTCAATTTGTTTCATGTCTTCTCCAAACTATTCGATGTATTCATCATACTACTCCATTGGTTGGCAGTTTGAGATCGCTCCTATAGTAAGTATAAGAGTCGTTTATGATACAAGTGGTAATCGTACATATATTATCAATTTGTTACCAATTTGGTATTTTCTGAACGGAGCCTGGAGACTTTATTTTATCAGTCCAAGTCAACCATAAATTCTTCTAATTGATAATATTGATCCCCAATATAAATTGATCTAATTGTACTTCACGCTCCAAATGATTGATGGTTCACTCAATCTCAATACAATATTTCTTGGGCGAAACAGAGGATATCTCGATCGGGGGAGAGAACGGGTAAATCCCATATGACCCAATATGTCTGACAAGTCGCACTATACGTCAACCCAAACTGCATCTTCCTCTCCAGGACTCCGAAAAGGTACTTTTGGAACACCAATGGGCATTAAATTAATGAAAAAAAAAATTAAGTACTATACTTCACTTTAATATGGAAACGTAACAATGGGTTTATTTTATTGTCTTCATCCTTTTTTCTGTTTATTCTATTTTCTAGATAGATTGATTGGAAGGTTTATAGAGTAAGATAGAATGAATAAAGAAAAATTTTAACGAACGGAGCAATCGATCGTTCGAATGATAAACAAGTATCTATGCATTCGTTCCCACAAAATGGGACCAATTCTCCCATTGCGTATTGGTACTTATCGGGTATAGAATAGATCTGCTTCTCTTTGTTCTTATGAACAGAATTGTTCCGTTATTTTCAATGGAACGGAATAAATATTAACTCTTTCTCATACAGAATCCACTGAAAAGGTTAGGTACTTAGGTACATAGTATAGTCCTTTCCAATGCGATAAAATAAGGTGACATAGTGTCTATTTATCTTTGATAAAGGGGTATTTCCATGGGTTTGCCTTGGTATCGTGTTCATACTGTCGTATTGAATGATCCCGGTCGATTGCTTTCTGTCCATATAATGCATACAGCTCTAGTTTCTGGTTGGGCCGGTTCGATGGCTCTATACGAATTAGCGGTTTTTGATCCCTCTGACCCTGTTCTTGATCCAATGTGGAGACAAGGTATGTTCGTTATACCCTTCATGACTCGTTTAGGAATAACCAATTCGTGGGGTGGTTGGAGTATTTCAGGAGGAACTATAACGAATCCGGGTATTTGGAGTTATGAAGGTGTCGCAGGGGCACATATTGTGTTTTCTGGCTTGTGCTTCTTGGCAGCTATCTGGCATTGGGTGTATTGGGATCTAGAAATATTCTGTGATGAACGTACGGGAAAACCTTCTTTGGATTTGCCCAAGATCTTTGGAATTCATTTATTTCTCTCAGGGGTGGCTTGCTTTGGCTTTGGCGCATTTCATGTAACAGGTTTGTATGGTCCTGGAATATGGGTGTCCGATCCTTATGGACTAACTGGAAAAGTACAATCTGTAAATCCAGCGTGGGGCGCGGAAGGTTTTGATCCTTTTGTTCCGGGAGGAATAGCCTCTCATCATATTGCAGCGGGTACATTGGGCATATTAGCGGGTCTATTCCATCTTAGTGTCCGTCCGCCTCAACGTCTATACAAAGGATTACGTATGGGAAATATTGAAACTGTACTTTCTAGTAGTATCGCTGCTGTTTTTTTTGCAGCTTTCGTTGTTGCTGGAACTATGTGGTATGGTTCCGCAACTACCCCAATCGAATTATTTGGTCCCACTCGTTATCAGTGGGATCAGGGATACTTTCAGCAAGAAATATATCGAAGAGTTAGCGCCGGACTAGCCGAAAATCTGAGTTTATCGGAAGCTTGGTCTAAAATTCCCGAAAAATTAGCTTTTTATGATTACATTGGTAATAATCCGGCAAAAGGGGGATTATTCAGAGCAGGCTCAATGGACAACGGGGATGGAATAGCTGTTGGATGGTTAGGACACCCCGTCTTTAGAGATAAAGAAGGGCGCGAGCTTTTTGTACGTCGTATGCCTACTTTTTTTGAAACATTTCCGGTAGTTTTAGTAGATGGAGACGGAATTGTGAGAGCCGATGTTCCTTTTAGAAGGGCAGAATCAAAGTATAGTGTTGAACAAGTAGGTGTAACTGTCGAGTTCTATGGTGGCGAACTCAATGGAGTTAGTTATGGTGATCCTGCTACTGTAAAAAAATACGCTAGACGTGCCCAATTAGGTGAAATTTTTGAATTAGATCGGGCTACTTTGAAATCCGATGGTGTTTTTCGTAGCAGTCCAAGGGGTTGGTTCACTTTTGGGCATGCTACGTTTGCTTTGCTCTTCTTTTTTGGACACATTTGGCATGGTGCTAGAACCTTGTTCAGAGATGTTTTTGCTGGTATTGATCCAGATTTGGATGCTCAAGTGGAATTTGGAACATTTCAAAAACTTGGGGATCCAACTACAAGGAGACAAGTAGTCTGATACAACATTGCTCTGGTATCTTTCGCCTCTATTTTTTTTTTGATTTGACATAAGGTACTGGAGAAATCTTGATTTGAATCACCATTTATTCTTTGACTCTTTACTTTTCTTTATATGGTAAATGATCCCAAATGAATAGGTGTGGAAGCTATAATTGTAAACCACGATCGAATCTATGGAAGCATTGGTTTATACATTCCTTTTAGTCTCGACTTTAGGGATTATTTTTTTCGCTATCTTTTTTCGAGAACCGCCTAAGGTTCCGACTAAAACTAAAAAAATGAAATAATTTTTCATTATCTCAATTGAAGTAATGAGCCTCCCAATATGGGAGGCTCATTACTTCAACTAGTCCCCGTGTTCTTCGAATGGATCTCTTAGTTGTTGAGAGGGTTGCCCAAAAGCGGTATATAAGGCGTACCCAGTAAAGCTTACAAGTAAACCAGATATGGAGATGGCGACTAGGGTTGCTGTTTCCATTTTTAGATAATTTCAAGATCACAATGGATCTACGATAAGATCGTTTATTTACAACTACAACGGAATGGTATACAAAGTCAACAGATCTCAACCAACGAATAGTATTTTATGGCTACACAAACCGTTGAGGGTAGTTCTAGATCTGGGCCAAGACGAACTACTGTAGGGAATTTATTGAAACCATTGAATTCGGAATATGGTAAAGTAGCACCGGGCTGGGGGACTACACCACTTATGGGGGTCGCAATGGCTCTATTTGCGATATTCCTATCTATTATTTTGGAAATTTATAATTCTTCCGTTTTACTGGATGGAATTTCAATGAGTTAGGTTCATAAGAACTAGAAAGTCCTACTTTTTCAATCAAAAAAATAACTTTACTTAAGAAAAACTCGGATTTCTAGACCATTCCGGTAGTTCGACCGTGAGATTTATTTGTTTCGGTATTTCCGGAATATGAGTGTGTGACTTGTTATAATTGATCCTATTGATAATACAGAAAATGGGCCTGTCATCTCTATCAAGATGATTCTACCTCGTCGGATATTTATTCTAATATCTGGAGCACGGAATATATAGAATAGATCAAGAAAAGAAATATTTGAACTATGATTCATACCTACTATTTACTATTCAGACTTCGCAACCGGACTCAAAAAAAATTCAAATAGGTATTTCCTAAATCAAACGATTTTTCTTCTTTCAGTTTGAACAAAGGACAAATGTTTCTCTAGATTTTGTTGAGTCATTACATCCATTCATTGAATAAGTGATCATCAAACGGTTCTTACTCAGAGAACCTTTGAGTTTAGCTTGAGGCTTTGCTTGATTAAATCATCGTGGTTCTAGTATGAATCTGAGGTTTCAATTGATTCATAGGGTCTCAACAAGGGAATTCCTATCAATAGCAAAACTATTATTAATCTGCATTACGCGCAAAAAAACAACAAATCAAATCAAATAACAAATAAAAAAATAGGGAAGAGAAGATTCAAGAAGCCTGTACCGATCAACATAAAGAAAGACGGATGCGCCAACTTGATATTTTTGGCATTATCATCACAAAGAAGAGATTCCGGATTTTTGTTACTTCGTATCTTTGGGGCAAATCGAATCAAGTGGCTAAGAAGTTTTGAACTTTCTATTACATATCCGTTGAAATCAGTATTTGTGTGTTTCCGCTTGAGCCGTACGAGATGAAATTCTCATATACGGTTCTCAGAGGGGGAATTCCTTTGGATTACCTATCTCAATAAGGTATATGATTGGTTTGAGGAACGTCTCGAGATTCAGGCGATTGCGGATGATATAACTAGTAAATATGTTCCTCCTCATGTCAACATATTTTATTGTTTAGGGGGGATCACACTTACTTGTTTTTTAGTACAAGTAGCTACAGGCTTTGCTATGACTTTTTACTATCGTCCAACCGTTACAGAAGCTTTTTCCTCTGTTCAATACATAATGACTGAGGCCAATTTTGGTTGGTTAATTCGATCAGTTCATCGATGGTCAGCAAGTATGATGGTTCTAATGATGATCCTGCACGTATTTCGTGTATATCTCACTGGTGGGTTTAAAAAACCCCGCGAATTAACTTGGGTTACAGGTGTGGTTTTAGCTGTATTGACTGCATCTTTTGGTGTAACTGGTTATTCCTTACCTCGGGACCAAATTGGTTATTGGGCAGTAAAAATCGTGACAGGTGTACCTGAAGCTATTCCTGTAATTGGATCGCCTTTGGTAGAGTTATTACGTGGAAGTGCTAGTGTGGGCCAATCCACTTTGACTCGTTTTTATAGTTTACACACTTTTGTATTGCCTCTTCTTACTGCCGTATTTATGTTAATGCACTTTCCAATGATACGTAAGCAAGGTATTTCGGGTCCTTTATAGAGAAGACAGATCATAGATATTTGTAATTGATCATATATCATATCGGGAAGGAACAATATAATTTCATTGCTACAAATATGGATTCATTGCTACAAATATGGATTATTGAAAAAATAAGACATGTTATTTGGATACTTCTCTTCAACTCCGAAGTATTGTATTTCTTAATTGATACGAATAGTTGAAGTGGATTTTCTGAAGAGAGGATGGATTATGGGAGTGTGTGACTTGAACTATTAATTGGGCCATGCAGATATATGATTTTATCCGCCACGTTGGACCAAACGTGTCTCCGCATCCAACCACCACATAAGTCCCCCTATGTAGCAGAGGATAGGCAGGTTCGTTTGAGGAGAATCTTTTCTATGATCATACCCGAATCATGTCATGCATGAACAGGCTCCGTAAGATCCCGTAGAATAGAATAAG